GACCACTTGATAAAATGTGGAGGAAAGTAGGACAAATGGCCGATACTACTGGAAGGATTCCTCTTTGGATAATAGGTACTGTAGCCGGTATTCTTGTGATCGGTTTAATCGGTATTTTCTTTTATGGTTCATATTCCGGATTAGGTTCATCCCTGTAATAATCGGATGAACTGAGTTGTAGACATGAAAGCATAAGAACTCAACGGGATCCCCCTCGAATCAGACAAGGAAAGAGGGGGTAAGTCCCGTTGAGTTCTTAATAATCATAATATTTTTTTTTTAGAGATGTTTCAAAAACCTCCACCTTTTCTGATGATGTTTTTAAAAAATGAACTTCGTTAATTGATTCAGAACATCTGTTACTCAATAGTATCTGTCAATACTTAAAACAAAGAAGGAATCACTCGATTTACCCTTTTTGGATGACTCACAATTATATATATATAGAAATATAATATATTTCTATCAATCAGATATCATGCAAACCCTTTCTATACTAATAGAATAGAACCTTACTCCATTTAATCTAATAAATATTTAATCTAATAAAAGTGAAATTTTTTTTTATAAGTTCGTTGAAATTGAAGAAGTTCTATATTGCTCAATAAATTGACCTATATTTATTTGTCCACTACCACTATGTTACGTAAGAAATATAAAAAAAAAAGGGTTATGATAAAATAAACCTATATAAAAAAAAAAAAAAATGAAAACTACAAATATCCATTTTTTACGAATGGGATCGAGAATCTTTATTAATTCGACACAAGAAAGGGTTGGGTAAAATTCCGTTTCTTGTGTCAAGGACTAGGAGACGAACAATCTCCCCTAAAATCCTTTGTTCCTCTCATTTATACTTTGGTTTCTATTCTCCGCTTATTTATCTTTTGTTTTGATTCTAGTCAAATATAAAACTATTGATTCATTCTATATCATACTGTTTCAATTTGGATTGAAAAAACAAATAAATAAAGAAGAGTTAAGTAAAACAGTCGCCTTCACAATATACTATGACCAGGAATGCGGTATTAAGTAATTCCCGAAATCCGGTAGAATAAAGAATATAAATAAGCAAAATTTTTTTGATCATACATAATTCCCAACAAAAATTTGTTTATTTTTAGAGCTTGATGTTGATAAATCCGCAGATCTAGAAATTCATTTCGGACAATTGAACCTTCTCAAACTGTTTCTTTTTAAGAACCAAAAAGATTTGTGCCAAAATAACAGATGCCAAGAAGAGCAAAAGACCTTGGACACGTAATGGATCTTGAAGTACTATTTCCGCATCTCCCTGACCAAATCCACCCACATTAGGATTACTCGTTAATGGTTGATCAAGTTTGATGGATTCGCCCTCTGAAACAAGAAGTTCCGGTCCTGGAGGGATAATATCAACCACTTGACGTCCATCCGATGCATCCGCTATGGTTATTTCGTACCCCCCTTTTTCTTTTCGTATTATTTTGCTTACTATACCTGCTGCTGTAGCATTATAAACATTATTGTTACTCTTGCTCCCGTCGGGATAAATCTGACCCCTTCCCCTGTTCCCGCCTACATATATGGGATATTTTAAGAAGTGCACATCTTTCTTAGTAGCGGGGTCCGGGGAAAGAATAGGAAAGGTGATTTCACTATATTTCTGACCAGGAACCGGACCTATCACAAGAATATTTTTTTTAGTGGGACGATAGCTCTGAAAGGACAGATTTCCTATCTTTTCTTTAATCTCGGGCGAAATACGATCGGGAGGGGCTAATTCAAACCCCTCGGGTAAAATAAGAACAGCCCCGACATTCAAAGCTCCTTTTTTACCATTAGCAAGAACTTGTTTCAGTTGCAGATCATAAGGAATTCGAACAACTGCTTCAAATACAGTATCAGGAAGTACCGCTTGTGGAACCTCGATATCCACGGGTTTATTAGCTAAATGGCAATTGGCACATACAATACGGCCAGTCGCTTCTCGTGGATTTTCATAACCCTGCTGTGCAAAAATGGGATATGCATTTGAAAGGGGTGCCTGGGTTAGTATATATATCATGAGCGATACGGAAATGGATCGAGTAATCTCTTTCTTTATCCAAGAAAAGGTATTTTTAGTTTGCATGGTCCAATCATTGATCCCGAAAATTTCTACAATAAAATTAGGTAGGTCGCTAGTATAGTTCCCTATCTATAATTTTGCTATTTACTTAAATATTAAATATAAATAATTTTACTGGAATATTGGAGGAATCCCTTGGATGGGTAGTAAGTACAATTTTGAATGTTTTGCTTATGTACAAAGTAACAAATATTATAATTGGATCGTTCGATCACTTTTCAGTCATTCATTGAATGATAAATCACTACAAGTGAAGGAGATACACGATTTAAATAACGAAAGATCCAATATTTAAAAATTGTATCTAAAATGACTGGAAAAGTAGAAACAAGACCGGATATAATTTGATCATTATGAGCAAATCCAAAATCTTTGTAGACAGAGCCAATCATTAATTCCCAACCGTGGGGCGAATGGAATCCTATACATAAATCAGTTAATAAAAGAATAGAAAAAGCTTTTATTGTGTCGCTTAAGTTGTATAGGAATTCTTGAAACCAAGAGTTAAGAATAACAAGTTCTTCATTACCTAGAATAGAATAACCACTTAGAATACCGAAACAGATTATATTTGTCGAGAAGTGTAAAATTGTATGGATGCGATCCTCGTTGTGCATCTTGATCAATTGGATCGTTTCTTTGTAGATTTCGATGCGAGGCTTTTGTAAATGTGTTTCCGGGTATTCCTTTATCATTTCGTCCAAACGTAAGAGTTCCTCTAAGTCTATGAATTCTTTTAGAATACTCTTTTCTTGAATATCATTCAAAAAAATTTCGGATTGCCTAGTATTCCACCAATTAGTAAACCAAGATTCCAGACTTTTATTAAATGAGAGAGAGATCCACCAAGGCAAAAATACTATAGATGCAAGATATAGAAGGGAAATTAATACTTTCTTTTTTGCCATTTTTTCGTCTGTGAATTTTAAAATTTTTAATGAACGCACCTCATTCGTCGACTCTATATGATACTAATATTTCTATCAAGCATAAGTTCTATTACAAGTCATCGATGTATTTCCGGATTTTTTTGTGATTCAGTACAGCGGTTAGTCCTTGAATTTAGAAAGAATATAGAATACGAAAGAGCCCTCTTCAAATTAATAGTAGTCGGATTTCGAGACGAAAGAACTCCCGTTCTATCAAAATATCAAATATTTAGAAAAAAAATTCTTTACTTTATGATGAAATGTTTTGTTTTGATATATGATGAATCTATCATTTAGATTTGTTACTGAATTGAGTTAAGTGGATTTACATACGCATAAAAAAAATTGTGGACATAAACAATTTAGTTTTAGAATTGTTTCATATACGTTTGCTTTGGCTCGAGTAAGCGTTCTGAAGAAACTTCAGTTAAGTTATGCTATAGAAAAAAAGATGATTCTTGAGTTTTTTATCTCTTGCAAAGTATTCATTCTTCAGTTCCTTTTTTCAAAATACTTCAATTGGTACACGCAAGAAATAGGCCAATTCAGCAGCTTTTTGCTCAATCTCTCGTGGAGTAAAATTCTCATCAGTACGAGTCAAGGGAATGGCTCCTTGTCCTTTTATTTCCATATAAAGGACACGACGAGCATAAATACCCTCTTTAATTTCTATTCTGATGGACTGAATGTCTTTCATAAGGAATCGGAGAAATATGCGACGATTTTTTCCAGGAAATCCCCAACGAAAAATACACACTATGCCCTCTTTTATATCGAATCGATCATAACCACTACCTACATTCCACGAAATTGTGCACCACAAATAGGAGCTAATAAAAAGACCTGCGATCCCATAGAAAGACATCACGATACCTTGTGGAAAAAAAATTATTTGCTGAGAAGGAAATAAAGATATAAAATTCCTACCAAAATAACTGGACGTTCCAACCAATAAAAACCCTAATGAACCTAAAAAAAGAATAAAGGCCCAACAGAAATTACTTGTTTTTCGAGACCCCGCTATAAGTTCTACCCATATACGTTCTGATCGCCAACTCATACTCTAACTAGACCTAGTTGCATTTTATTGGAATTGGGAGAATAACAAAAATAATTTTTTTTTTACTTTTTTTTGTTTCCGAAGTAACTCTCATCAACCAGCACTATTATGATGTGAACCTTTAGGGATAATTCATCGAATTTCTTAGATCCAAACTAAAATAATAACATCCCTTTCATATGATTTCCTAATACATATAGATATATTGACTTTACATTTCAGAAATTCTCCCCGATCCCGATCTATTTGAAAATAGTTATAATTCATTTATCATGTTTACACATACATAAGAGCTTATGCCCGAAGGAAGCCGCATATTATACCATATTTTACTAAATAGATATCCGTGTTATGATCCAAGTAAGTCTTGAAAAAAAATATATATATATAAGATTTGTCCTTGTTGTATCTAAAAAATCTTGTTTTTTTGAACATAAAGAGATAAAGAAGCCATTGCAATTGCCGGAAATACTAAGCCCACTAAAGGCACAAAAATGGAGGGGAGACTGTTGAGAGTTATCATAGAATGGGTACCTCGATTTAATATTTGTACCTGTTATTTATTGTTATATTTATTGTTTTATATTTGAACCTTATCCTTATATTGTTATAAAGATATCTTATAATTCATATAGAATTGTTATAGTATAGTCCATTTATTTATATATTTAGTATATGTTTTAAGAAATATATATTAATTTAAGAAATATATATTAATTAATAAAATACAATAAATATATAAATAAATGGACCTATTCATCTTTCTACATGTTTCTACATGAAATATATATATACGATAATCCACCCTTTTATTATTCGTATTAGTAGTTATTATCTTTTCTTGTCTTATAAATTTCATAATTTAATAAAATTTTAAAGTATTTCCTAAAAACTCCCAAAG